GAACAGAGGCTCTTACTTTCATATTTTGAACTCCTTAACTTAAACTTAATGCTGAATCTATATATTGGAAGAAAATAGGGTTTCCTTACATTTTTAACTTATAATTGTTTCTCCTAAAAAATAGTCTAATTAAATTAAGTGACTTATACTTCCGCTTTTTCCTTTACCGGTCGTATACATTAAGTACGTCGAATTTTTTTTCGAAACATAGGCTAGAATCTAATTTTCATTCTATTTCTCTAAAGCAACCCGGAACATATCCTCAGAAGTGATTCAGTAATTAAATGAAATCTTCATGAATTTTGATTTCTATTCTAGTTAAATCCTCTTCATACATTCACTAATCACTAATGTATCAGAAGTAATATTAGAAATCTGTTTTTTCTCTACTCCATTCCCAATAATGTATCTAAGTTTTTCATAGAATTCGGATATCGGCAAAATTACCATTACCATATATAACATAAAACTTCTCCGCCGATTCTTTCTAATCGAGCCTCTCGATCTGTCATTATACCCCTAGAAGTAGAAAGAATTACAATCCCCATTCCTCCTAAAACCCTCGGAATTTGTTGATAGTTAGAATAGATTCGTAGACCAGGTGTACTGATCCTTTTTAAATTTAAAAAAGTTTTATATGATCCTTTTCTATTTCTTCTATACCGTAGAGTTAAAACTAAAAAGTTTTTGTTGCTTTCTCGATGTTTTCTGACGTTTTCAACAAAACCCTCTCGTAAAAGAATTTTCACAATGTTTTCGATAATATTAGTAAGTGGTATTTGAACTGTTCTTTTTCTATTCATGTCAGCATTGCGTATCAAGGTTAGTATATCAGCGATAGTATCTTTACCCACGATCGATTATTGCTCCTTACCTTCGATATAATCAACGTGCTCCCGTTTTTTGATTTTTGATTTTTTGATTCAATAAAATATCTAATATTGAATATGAGAATATACTAATAATACTCTAATATGTATAGAAAATATATATATGTATTATTCTAATTAGGATAATGTAAATATAGAATATAAAAAAAAGATAGAAAGAAAATGAACGAATGACCTATTATAAACTATATAGATAATCTTATATGGATATGGAATTCGAATTCAGAATTCTATTTGTATAAAAAAAAATAGAATTCTGAATTCGAATTTTTATTTGGAATATATATATTGAATATTGAATTCCTATTCAAATATATTTCCTTCCTATTCATTCAAGTCATAAATAATATATCGATATCACTCGTATTATAATACCTCAGGTGCTAATGAAACTATTTTAGTGAAATTTAACTGTCTCAATTCTCGGGCTATTGCGGAAAAAATTCGAGTTCCTTTTGGATTTCCTTCTTTATCAATGAGAACCGCCGCATTATCATCATACTTTATTATTATACCATTACTACGTTTGAGTTCTTTACAAGTACGTACAATTACAGCTCTGATCACTTCCGATCTTTCTAAAGATGAATTTGGTACGGCTTTTTTGATTACAGCAACAACAATGTCACCAATATAAGCATACCGTCGATTACTAGCTCCTATGATTCGAATACACATCAATTCACGGGCTCCGCTATTATCGGCTACATTTAAATAAGTTTGAGGTTGAATCATATCATTTTTTTTTTATCTTTCAGTCAAAAAGTTGAAGTAAAAAAAATATTCTGTGTTCAAAAAAAAAAAAGAAACCTACAATTGCCATTTTTTTCATACTAAAGACCTCTTTCGTTCTAATTATTATTCTGAAAGAATGAATTGAGTTCGTATAGGCATTTTGGATGCCGCTATTGAAATAGCCTTTCTAGCGATATTTTCAGGGACCCCTCCCATTTCATAAAGTATTTTGCCGGGTTTAACGACAGCTACCCAATATTCGGGAGATCCTTTTCCCGAACCCATACGCGTTTCGGTAGGTCTTACCGTAACAGGTTTGTCTGGAAATATACGTACCCATATTTGTCCACCCCGGCGAACATTTCGTGACATTGCCCGCCGCCCCGCTTCTATTTGTCTAGATGTGATCCAAGCGGGCTCAAGTGCCTGCAGAGCATATTTTCCGAAGCAAATTTTATTACCTCGATAGGCTTTTCCTTTCATTCTTCCTCGATGTTGTTTACGAAATCTGGTTCTTTTGGGGTTATAGTTGATGGTTGTTTCTCAATTCCATCTCTATTACAGAACCGTACATGAGATTTTCACCTCATACGGCTCCTCGCGAATAAATCGATTAAAAATATTTCACCAATAATAATAATTAAAATAATATACAACGTTCTCACACCAAAACAAAGTAAGATAGACAACTGCATCTTCTTGCATTTTCTTTTATGCCAATTGGAGTTCCCAAGGTCCCTTTTGGAGTGCCGGGAGACAATGAGGCATCTTATACAATCGACTTTTCCAAGAAAGATTTAGGTCAAGAAGTAAACAGCGGATCTATTAGAAATTTTTAGATCTTGCTTTGATATATAACCAAATATGGATGGATTCTTATAGACCATTTTTGCTATCCGTATCTAACTAGATAATGTTGTTTTGATATAAGGTTCTAACGAATCCATATTTGTCTTTTTTTTTTATTATCATATTGAATTTCGAAATTCAAAAAAATCCACATTTTCGCGGGCGAATATTTACTCTCTCATTAAAAATTTAAGATTTCATGTTGGGTTAGTCCACAACTCCTAAAAAAAATGAATTCTTAGTTTCTTCCGCCATCCCATCTAATGAATCAGTAAGATTTTTAATTTTTTTTAATTTTAATATAATCTTAGGTATTCACAGGTTCCGTCGTTCCCATCGCTTTTCGATTTATGGTTAGGTCTAAATTCTATAATGGAGCCTCCTTAAATAAGATTTCATTTTTATAAAATTTTCTTATTTATTTTATTCTTTTTTGTTGAATCAACCTTCTCAGTTTTATTGATTCCCGGCTCTTGATTCGTTTATTCTAGGAATATATTCATCCATATATGGATGAATTTTGAATGCTTTATTACACTACCTTTTATGAGATGACCCATAGACCTTTACATAGTAGAATTCTATATCATTGATATCTTTTTTTCTATCTTTCTTTCACCCCTTCATTTATCTGTATATTCTTATTGCTTTACAACTAATAATCAGATTCTTTTTTATTTCAGTTGCTATAATTCTATCACCACATAGATTTTTATTTTCTATTTTCAGCGGTTCTTTATATCCAGATAATGGGAAGCGATGAGTAGGTTATTAATTCTTTAATAATTAATTCTACGAATTTTTGTAGAAATTTAACCACTCTCAAAAAAACCAACGAGTCACACACTAAGCATAGCAATTCCTTCACTATAAAATAATTCATTTTTTTATTCAATCTTATAAAATTTGTCATTTCTTCTTTAGGAATAAGAGTGGAGTAAGAATTCGTCATTTTTTGTTTTAGCAAAAGATGGAACGTTAAATATAAGGAAAATTTGATTAGTCGTTGTTTCGAAATATCCAAACTTTGATTCCTAATACCCCATAAATAGTTCGAACTGGATAGGAACAATAATCCATTTTAGCTCGAATGGTTTGTAGAGGAACCCTACCTTCTCTGAACCATTCGACACGTGCAATTTCTTTTCCGTCGATACGTCCCGAAATTTGTACTTGAACTCCTTTTGTACCTGCCTGTTCAGCTAATTCAATAGCTTTTTGGATTGCTTTACGAAAGGAAATTCTATTCTTTAATTGTCCTGCTATAAATTCTGCAAGAATATTAGGGTCTCTATAAACATTTGGAATTCTTGTAATTGCAATGTTGATTTTTCGGTTCACACAATTAAGTTTTTTTTGCACATTAGTCTGTAATTCTTCGATTCGTCGAGGCTCCCCCTCTATGAATAACTTTGGAAGTCCCATATAGATTATGACTTGAATCAGATCGATTCTTTTTTTAATCTTTATTCGTCCAATTCCCTCGACACCAGAGGATATTCTTATTGTTTTTTGTATATAATTCTTGATACAATCTCGTATTATTTTATCTTCTTTTAGATTCTCAGAATAATCTCTTGGTTGTGCAAACCAAATAGAATCATGACTTTGAGTTGTACCAAGTCTGAAACCAAGCGGATGTATTTTTTGTCCCATAATTCCTCACTATATAAAATGATACGTCTTATTTGTCTACTTTTTTATTTCTATCTTTTTTATTTTTTTTATTTTTTTTTTATAAAGATATATAAATATATCTTTATATATTTATATATCTTTATATCTCATTTATATATCTTTTCTTTATATCTCATTGACTTAGTTCGTTGAAATATATATTGTGACTAGTATTTTCTTCTGCAGAATAAAGCAATTCAAAAAAAAATAGAATAATTCAACTCCATAAAGCATAAGTTCTATCTTAGCCTTAACCTTTTTAGGGCATTAACAATCATAGACATCATTTGCTGGCCTTCTGGACTACGAATATATTCATAAATACGATATAAATCAATTTGCTTTGTAAAGGATATATAAAAAGTTGTGTTCCACTTATAAAAAACCTTATGAAAACAAAACTTAACGATTAGACTTTTTATCATTTTTTGCATGCCTCCTGAAGTTTAGAGTCGGTGAAAATTCTCCCAATTTATGGCCTACCATACGATCTGTTATATAAATAGGTAAATGCTCTTTACCATTGTGGATAGCAATGGTATGCCCAATCATTGTAGGTATAATGGTAGATGTTCTGGACCAACTTTTTATTAATTCTTTCTCTCCTTTTGTGTTAAGCTTATTTATTTTTCTTAATAAATGAGTCGCTACAAAAGGATTTTTTTTTTTTGACCGTGTCATAATTAACTCCTATTTACAAAATAAAAAAAAAAAAATGATATAATCTTTCAAAAAACAAAATCATATAATGTCGTAGTAAATCACTCCTTTCCTTTTTTCTTTTGTAAAGACGAAGAAACAAATTCTATTTTCTCTACTCTATTTACTACGGCGACGAAGAATCAAATT